TAATAATATATATATATGACTCTTGTTTTTGTCTTCATTAGTTAGATTTCTCTGTACTTCAAACGAATCTAAAGCTCCGGAGTCTATCTTTTTACAGGTCAAACCAAAAACGAAAAAGACATTGCCTATTTTACCTTTATCTGTCAGAAAAAAAGGAACCTCCCCTTTTTTTGTCCCTGTCCCTAAATGAATGAAATACAATAATAAATAATAGTAGACTGGAAATGGAAGTCTCTTTCTTTCTCGCATCCGTTCTCTATCACATTGTCGAAACAAAAAGATCAGATGCCTTGATATGGAAATATTTGGTACATGAAACCACGATCTGATGTAGATTGTAGATTTCTTAATAGAAATATTGGAATCAAAGAAAGATATTCAAAAAAAGACAGTTTTTGTGACTCGGACAAAACGTTTCTCTGTATAGGAACAGAATAGCCATTTATTCCTATGAAGCATCCAGGAACAAGAACATTAAATCAGAAATATCGACAAATTCTTCCGTATCCCAAGGAAAAGAATAAAGGGGGTACGCTGCTACAATTTTCTCTCTACTATTGAATTTGAATATCAGAATAGCTCATATAGTCATGATTCAATGGGTCAGGTCCACTTACTTTTTCTTTTGTTGATTTCTAAAGTGACTATAGTAGTTCTCCTACTCAGCGAAATGACTGATCATGATAATCAAGACAAATGTTCCACTTTATAACTATACTACTATAAAAAGTTCCTTTTTATATTTCTTTTTATATTTATGTAGATGTTTCCTTTTTTTGCCATTTATTTTACAAAGAGCAACAATATCCCTATTTTTCGCCCCAAACCGAAAAATTAGATTCTAGTTTTTTGAAAAAAGCCCCTTATCGGATTTGAACCGATGACTTACGCCTTACCATGGCGTTACTCTACCGCTGAGTTAAAAGGGCTCATTTGATTCAATTGTTGAATGAACCAACAGTCACTATGAGTCTACTGTATGTACCTATGTATATAATATACATCATATATATAGATCTCGGCTCGTTCAGGACCAATAATTTTTTTTACTTTCTTTTTTTTATAAGTCTAGGAAAAATGCTTATTTCTATTTTATCAATATTAATGCACTACATTTTTTCAAGACCGCCCCTAAGGGATTTGTTTTTATTGACCCCCGAGATTCATTTGATTGAGACACAATTCAACGTAGACCCAAGATATTTCATCAAATCATGTGATGAAGAGATTCGACACGTACCCTGAAATTTTTATAGAAAAAAGAAATTGGATGGAATCATGAAAGCAGGAAATATTCTTCGGATTTAGTCATAGCATTACATTATATTGACAATTACAAAAAACTGTTCATACTATGAGTATAGTAGGCGATCAGGCGGGTATGCCCCCATCGTCTAGCGGTTCAGGACATCTCTCTTTCAAGGAGGCAGCGGGGATTCGACTTCCCCTGGGGGTAGGGTACTACGAAAGGAGGTTGATCATGGATTTATCCATAAGTCTAAAATGGATTCTTCCTGGGTCGATGCCCGAGTGGTTAATGGGGACGGACTGTAAATTCGTTGGCTATATGTCTACGCTGGTTCAAATCCAGCTCGGCCCAAAAATCCGCCGATCCATCATGAGATAAAAGAACAAATTTTGCCTCCATAAACCGGACGAAGAATAAAAGAAGACTTTTTTATGCTATATCCTTAATTTATTTGTTCCCATAGATTATACTTTCTAATGATCTAATCTGTAACCTTAATATATAAGGAAGAGGTAAATAAAAAATCCTTTTTCTTGTTCATCGAAAGAGTTATTATACAATGATTTGAGTAATACGTGCCATTCTCACTAAAGCCCATACCCATGTGAATATCAACATATCGTTTCTATCTCTGTTACAACACAGCGATTCTAAATAGAAATATGCTATGAATTAAATAATAAGAATATGTATCCTGTACATCTTATTTCCCTGGGATTGTAGTTCAATTGGTCAGAGCACCGCCCTGTCAAGGCGGAAGCTGCGGGTTCGAGCCCCGTCAGTCCCGACCTAGGATCCGATGAATCCGTCAACTCATTTCTCTATTTTCGGTGAAGAGGGAGGACTGAAAGCAAGATCTAATTCCAGCCGGAGGTCTTTTTTCTCATCGAAGAAATAAAAGAATTTAAATTCATTCTCAACTAGTACTGATTCGTGGGGAGAGACATATCTAGATTGGTACAATTGGTGGTAGGGTCCTATTCAGGATTTCAAGAGATACCGCACGGGTTTTACTTTTTCTATTGGTTCTGATCCATGGAATTAAATATTAAGACCCACCCGCTTCCCGAGAGCATACATACAAATCGGATTTCTTCATTGTGCGATATAAAACTAACTTGACCTTAACATAGTTGGCGTGCCAGAATCCCTTTCAGATTCTATTAAAACCTCCTCCTTTTTTCTAGCTCCGATTTTTTGTAACCTCAATTCCTAATTGAAACCAATCTATCTATCTCACTTGCATACTGAATTTCGGATATGATATATGTTCCGGTCTCAATCCAAGGAAAGAAGCTTTTAATAAAAAAGAGATCAAAGAAAGAGCCGCCCTGCCCTACCTCGCTTAATAAGAAATTAATAATATTTCTTCTCCTTTTTTTCTTTGAAGGGGTCCTATCGAAGAAAGAGCAAACTCCAAAAAAGTAAATTTCTAAAAAAATGAGATCTTTTAGACCCGAATCCATCTTTATCACGCCTCTTTGTCTTCCAAGAAATTTGGATCATACCAAACTTAATTAGTTTCGAACTTCACTTTTTCCATTTCATTTCTACTGTTTGGGTTTGTGACCAATTGAAATGGAAGACGGGTCTGATGATACCTCATCAGATGGTTGTATACGGAAGACGGTAGGTTATAGAAAAGAATGAAAAACTAAAAGGGATTCTTGATACAACCAACAAAGAATCCCTTTTTGGATTCGTTATGGATAAAAGATCCTCCTATAGTTATACTATTCAATTCTCGACAATGAATCGATCTGAAAGCTCCAATATTGTTATTCATGATATTGATCATCCGATTCAATATCAAATAACATTTTGATGTAATTCATTTTATTGAATTTAGAGGAGAAGATTTATCATCTCTATGGGATTAGATCCCGAGTTATTGTGAAGTAAAAAACGATGGGATTATGGAAGTAAATATTCTCGCATTTATTGCTACTGCGCTGTTCATTCTAGTTCCTACTGCTTTTTTACTTATCATCTACGTAAAAACCGTAAGTCAAAATAATTGATTCGAATGAAGCTTGACTTCTTTGTTCTTAGCAATGATTGAAGAAATGAAAGGGATTTTCATTCCACGTCTTAAATGAAATGAGGGGACTAGAATCAGCAGTATATGAGATCGATCCGGTAGTATGGTAGAAAGAAATAGATTTCTTTCTACCATACTTTCTATTATTGTCTTGTCTAAAGTTGTATTGTATAAAGAGGTATAGGCTTCATCTAGATTAATCTAAAATATGTATTATATTGTATCTTCATATATGTACATATCTATAAATTTCATATATGTGATGTACATCATGTAAATAACACCCCAATTCTAGTTCTTCCTTGCATCTATTTTATTTGATTTAAAGGTTCTTTTTCATATAGTCCATTACTGTAATCCAATATTGAAATGGATATTTTTTATTGAATATTCAAAACCCCTTTGCAGAACGATATATGAAGGGCTACAGTTTGATTACTCAACTCAATTAGTAGTGCTTTTAGAGTCCACTTCTTCCCCATACTACAAGTGAAAGGGAAAATGTAAAGACTACCATTAAAGCGGCCCAAGCAAGACTTACTATATCCATGTGAATTATGTCCCCTATCTCTATGAATATGAAGGAATTCGTCCATTATTGATCACTAATAATAGTGGAATCTATGGTGCAGAGTCAAAAAGGGATTATGACCAAACGCTATTGATCAAACAATCCAAAAAATCCACCCACAACAAGTTCCTATATTATTTCTGGTAGAATAGGGAAGTATTAACCACAAGCAAGATACACAGGGACTTTCTTTGTATTATCAAGGAAATCCTCTTTAATGGAAGATGTAGCAATAGTAAGGCCTATTGTTTAGTTTCTTTTGTTGCCCTTACATAAGCAAAAAGCATAAAATATACAATCAAGGTAGATCACTACCTACTACATATCTCTCCAAAAGAGGTTTTTTTACTTTTGGTTTCCTCTAGAATATATAAAAAAGGCCGTTTTCTCTCCAATCTAATCCAAAACTCAGTCAGTAGACACTACCCGAGTTGTGGAAGGAAGGGGCTCAGGAAGTCTTGATAGCTAGACTAGACCCTTCCTATACTAAAATCCTCTCTTGGGTCCTAGGCGCAAGGATTGAGAGTATAGAACCCCCAAAATTTTTAAATAAAGCAAGTATCACCAGTTCTAGTCTTTTTCCTCTGCTTCTTGCTTTTGCTGAGCAAAAATCCGGCTAGATATAGCAGCAAAAAAAAAAAAGTATTTCTCATTCTTTGTAGATGAGGCGCCACCCGGATTTGAACTGGGGTAAAAGGATTTGCAGTCCCCCGCCTGACCACTCGGCCATGCCGCCAAACGGATATAAAATAGAGGGAACGCTTTCTTCTTTTTAGTTCTTGAATATCATTCTCCCTTTCCTAAACCTAAAAAACTTTTTTTTTTAGCCCAGTTGATTCCCTTCAATTGATTGTATGGTATCTCAAATCTCAAAATAAATAACACCTAAAAACTTTCCACTTTTTTATCTTTCACAAGCAAATGTGGGTTTTCAGTTACAGAATGAAAAATGCAGGGCAAATTGGAACCATTAACTATTGACTTGAATTCATGAAGAGTTCTTGGAACGAAAATTTCGTTTCCTTAACGGCATCAAAATAAAGTTGATACACAACTAACTTATCAGTATCAATTCTTTTCAATAATTTTTTTTTTATCAATTAAATTTACATTATAACAACAATTATATATAGATGTAA